TCAAGAAAAGCTCCAGAAGATGTTAATCGTAAATAAGAAGATTGTTTACGAAGAAAAACTAATACAAATTCGCATTCAGATACATAAGAATTATATGGGAACCGAAATAGTCTTTTATTTTCTTTTGAAAAAAGAAAAATAGAATTATTCGGAGTAATAAGACTATTCCAATTATGATATTTGTGAAGAAAGAATCGCAATAAATGTAAAGAAGGAACATCTTGGATCCAGAATTGAAGGATTTGAACCAAGATTTTCAGATGGATGGGATAAGGTATTAGTATATCTGACACATAATTTAAATGCGATAATTTGTCCTCCAAAAAGGGAAATATTGAATGAATAGATCGTAAATTCAAATTCTGAGATTTTGGTATTTTTTTTTCTTCGAGGGAAGATACCAATCGCAGCAAGAATGGAATTTCCACAATGACTGCAAAACCTTCCAATATCATCTGAGAATGAAAATGAAAATAAAAATAATTGTTGTGCCCAACGAATCGATTTTGGTTAGAATCATTAACCGAATAAATCAAATAATTCTGTTGATACATTCGAATAATTGAACGTTTCACAAGTACTGAACTAGATTTATTGTCATAACAAAAAATTTCCGTGGATTCGTAAAAAATCGAACCATTTAAACCACGATCATGAAGAAATGTGTAAATATACTCCTTAAAGAGAAGCGGATATAGAAAGTGTTGTTGCAGAGATCTATCTCTTTCTAAATATCCTTGTAATTCTTCCATTTACATTTCTACTTGAACCAGAGGCGGGACCTATTTCATTTTTTGGGTTATCAAATGATACATAGTGCAATATGGTCAGAACAGGGTATGTATTATGTATATAATTACAGTAAGAAAAAAATATATATCCCGCAAACAAAGGAAACAGGGGAGTCCAATCAACAGATCTTTTTCCTCTCCTTTTCTATCCAATTGGTTTATGTTCGTTATAATTACAAGAGGGTAAAAAATCCTTTATTTTTGCAACTCGATCGCTCTTTTGACTTTGGAATAAATTATCTTTATCAGTATACTGTTTCTTCTACACATTCGTCTCCAATCCATAATAAAGAATAATTAGGATTCATTAAAAAAAAAAAGAAAGAAAATCAATGGTCCACTCACAGAAGAACCCACCCCTTCCCGCATCAGGCACTAATCTATCTTTAACGTCTAATTAGATCGGGTAATCATTCAAATTAAGAACAAAAGCTCGTTGCTTTTTATTTCACCAGAATTAGAGCCATAGGGCTCTATCCATTTATTCACTAGACCCAACTGTAAATGTGAATTTTTTTTTTTCTTTTTGTTTGGAAGTGAAAAAAAAAATTGTAACGATCCGGTAAGGATAAACTCAAAGTTCTACTTTAATTAAAATTAAATAATAATAATAATTAATTAATAAATAATAATTAATTAAATAATAAATTTTATAATAAAATAATAATATTTTATTACGACATGCTGTTTTTTCCATTCATTACCTTTGAGGTGAGGATCAGTCGTGGTCTTATAGACTCTACCAATAGTCTGGACGAATCTGTTGCTTCATCCAAATGTGTAAAAGATCATAGTCGCACTTAAAAGCCGAGTACTCTACCGTTGAGTTAGCAACCCGAATAAAAATAAAATAAATAGGATATATATGTAAATACGGTCAAAATAAAAAAGTCAATTGAATTGCACTGCACGACCCCGTCAAAACATTGAACTAGAACAAATCGAAAAGAAAGATTTGTTTTTGTTGATCAATTAAAAACACCAAAATACCAAAATGGACAGATCGGATTAAACAACAACAGATTCCCAATAGAGATGTCAAAATTGTGACAAACCGCCATTTTTTTTATCAATTTTCTTTTCTTTTTCGTTAAGAAAATACATCTTGTATGCCAGTAAATCCGGCAGGGCAAACCCATCATTTGACTGAAGTGAAGTAAAAAAAACCAATATGAGGTGTAGATAAACGGATCTATTTATCTACGATCGAATTATATTTCTTCGATGCACCATTGTCAATATGAATCCAATATTAAGAAAACATATTTAAGTAAATCAAATAAGGACTTGTGTTGGATTGGCACAACATAAACATAAATAAGAATAAGGACTTGTGTTGGATTGGCACAACATAAACATAAATAAGAAATTTGGATGAAAAAAATACGAAAGAGGTAAAGTAAAGAAAAAATCTCGGGTTTATTCAATCAATAGAGGAGAGGTACAATAAGCAAGATTAACCCCTTGGTTGTTGGTGGATTCCCGCAACAAACAAAACAAGAAAAAAAGTAAATTAAGTATGAATACAGCAAGAAAAAGGCAAATTGTGTGTAAATGTAAATAATTACACAAAGATAGATACTAGTTACCCCCCCCCCTTTTTTATTTATTAATTTTTTNTTTTTTTATTTATTAATTTTTTGTTTTTTTACTTTAATTAACTCGAATCGAAGTTCTTTCTTGAAATAATTCTGCCTTCCTTAAAATATCACAAACAGTTCCCGTAGGTTGAGCACCTTTTTCAAGGAAATATAGAATAACAGGAACTTTTAAATAAGTTTGATTCTTTATCGGATCGTAAAAACCCACTTTTCTAAGATCTCTTCCTTCTCTTCGGGATCGAACATCAATTGCAACGATTCGGTAGATGGCTCATTGGAATAGATGTAAATAAACAATGCCCCCCCTAGAAACGTATGGGAGGTTTTCTCCTCATACGGCTCGAGAAAAAAGGATTCTAAATTTCTGTATATGTATATAATGGCAAATGGATCCATAAAATCATGAATTAGACTATGATTTGAGTCGTTTTTTTATTCTTCCTTACAGAAAAAAAGAAATCTCATTCGTACTCATAACTCAAGTTGGGTAATTCTGACAGAGTTCGAAGGGAAACCCTTAGACATTTATTGAGCCGTCTCTAACCTCTTTTGTTTGTCTCATCTCGAATCTATTTTTATTCCTCATTCTGATTCAATTGTTGAGACAATTGAAAATAGTGTTTACTTGTTCCGGAATCCTTTATCTTTGCTTTGTGAAATCATTGGGTTTAGACATTACTTCGGTGATCCTTACTCCTTTCAAAAGAGCAGCAACATACCTTTTTGTTTTTTGTTATTTTTTTCTATACTATAGAAATAGAATATGAACGGTGTATTCCCTTGTGATACACTTTTGATCGAAATAGTTTTACCAATTCTGAAAAATTTTACTTTTTATTTTTCAAACTTCTTTGATTTTTCGATCTTTTAACCTTTCGATTTATATATTGAGGATATACTTACAAAGTTGGTCTAACTTATTGATAGTTACTAACCCTAGATTCTTCCCCCTGATAAACGAATCAATCCTTTCTGCTCGAGCTCCATCATGTACTATTTACTTACAACCTAACACAAATTAGGTTCCTAACAGAGCAGAACAAACTATGTCGAGCCAAGAACATCTTCATTCCTATAGAAAATGGTGGATGTAAGAATCCACAGCCGATCATGTCCTTCAAGTCGCACGTTGCTTTCTACCACATCGTTTCAAACGAAGTTTTAACATAACATTCCTCTAATTTTATTTCAAACCGGTATGTAATTGATTCAATATGGAATCATGAATAGTCATTGGCTCAACCGGTGTGTGTATACCGGTATATAATAGTACATACTTTCTATCTATCTATCTATGGATAGATAAGTATTTATCCGGGGAAGGCTCAGCAAGGATCCAATTTATTTAACTCTATATTCTATCATATGAATGAAACATATTTCTAAAAAAGACGAATAAAAAAGTTTGCTTAAGACTTATTTACATCTTAAAAAGATTGTTCGGGACGATCAATCATGAAGGATCCATTTTTTCTCGAACAAATAAACTATAAACCTCAAAAGAAGAACCTTTAATATTAATAGATTTGCAATCCCGGAAAAAAATCAATTATTAATAAAACTTTTTTATTTTATTTTATACAATACAGATTTTGTTTTACTTCAGGTTCAAGAATTTTTCTTTTCCATCAATTCCATAAAGTCAAGTAGATGCAATATACGAATTTCCCCCCAATCGCTACATTACATTGATTTACAATTATTCATTTGAACCGGATAAGATATAAGATGAACCAGATAAAATACAAAAAAATGGGGTCCAGATCAATTCGTTTTTACTATTTTTTTCCCACACCAGCTTTAGAAGTTTTAAGACCAGTGATGAAATTAGTACCAAAAACTCCCTACTCTTTAGTCTCCACATAGACTGTGGAATTGGGATACCCCATTTATTTACTTTAGGCTTTTTACCCTTGGTAAGGGAATAAAGAGGCCTTTCTTTCATTCACATTTCGATTCAGAATGCTTCGTGTGAGAATTGACATTTCATAGATATGGGACATAAAGTTTCCATAAGTAACTAACTTTAAAATGAATATTGAGTAGTACGAGCATATCCTGAATGTGAATGATAAACCCAGAATTTCTTTTTTGAATTAAAAAAAAAAGATATTTATTTCCACCCACATTTGACACTTGATTACGTTTGTGAGAAACCAAATGAAAGAAAAAATATGATTCTAAGAATGATTCTTAGAATTCAGAACAAAAGATTGTTCTCGTTAACAATTTTATGTTTCATGTGGGATACAATGTGATCCCATCTTTCGTTTCTGATGGAAACGATCTGGGACGGAAGGATTCGAACCTCCGAGTAACGGGACCAAAACCCGCTGCCTTACCGCTTGGCCACGCCCCATTTCGAATTTCTATTCGACACTAATAAACATTAATATTGGTATTGGTTATTCGTCAATCCCAACCCAATAAATACATTGGGAATATATTGTTGCTAGGATTCAACACATGTAGATATAGAATCAAAAAAATTCATTGATCATTACATGGAATTCAGTTAAGATATTGTATGAAAATGGAATTCCTTGTATTCTCATTTGAGAATGGAAGGAAGGATTTTTATTTGGGAGAGTTCGAAGAAAAAGAAAGATTTTTTGACTTGTCTTTTTTTTCCCTTATAAAAAAAACTCAATCAGAATAAAATTATCTAATCTACAAGAACGAAATTTTGTTATGCTTAATATCTTTAGTTTAATCTGCATCTGTCTTAATTCTGTCTTTTATTCGAGTAGTTTTTTCTTCGCCAAATTGCCCGAAGCTTATGCCTTTTTAAATCCAATCGTAGATGTTATGCCTGTCATACCTGTACTTTTTTTTCTCTTAGCCTTTGTTTGGCAAGCTGCTGTAAGTTTTCGATGATTTAATACTCTGCTAAATTCATGATTTATTCGATAAATAAAAATTATAAAAATTGATAAGACCAGATAAGTCTTACATTATGAACCCTCGATTCAAAAATAGAAATTCTTGTATATTGAATAACCGCGGCGATGAATTTTGATCAGCTTATTTCCTCGTTCTGACCTTACAGTGAGCAAAGATTTTATTAGGTTGCCTACAATACCTAATCATATGACAAGAAATTTTTGATAACGAAGGAATCAAAATCTTATTCCAAAGAAATTCGTGAAAATGACTTTCTTTTCAAAAAACACTTCATTTTTTGGGGGGTGTCATGTCAAAACAAAATAGTGTATGTGGTAAAAAAAAAGTAATTTATTCCCTTTTTCAAAAAAAAAAAAGATCTTGGAGATTGTGTAATGCTTACTCTCAAACTATTCGTTTATACAGTAGTGATATTCTTTATTTCTCTCTTCATCTTCGGATTTTTATCTAATGATCCAGGGCGTAATCCTGGACGTGAGGAATAAAAAAAAAAGATATTTTTAGTTTTTTCTGCTTTTTCGAAATTTTTTTCTTATGATTTTATGTATTCCATACATTTACCTATGCTATGATAAAATCAAAGGATCGAAATTCCTTCGAATTCGAAAGTCTCAAGTAATCAGAAGAAGCGGAGAGAGAGGGATTCGAACCCTCGGTACGAATAACTCGTACAACGGATTAGCAATCCGCCGCTTTAGTCCACTCAGCCATCTCTCCCCATCCCCATTTTAAAATGGAAAATTTTTTATGTGATGTGATGTGACACGTGAAGTAAAAAACCTTCATTTTCCTTTTTTATTTATCTATTTTTTTTATATATATTCTTTTATTTATATTCTATAAAATTATATTCTTTATTTATTATAAGATATATAAAATATTATAATGTTTATTTATATTATATGTTATATAAATAAACATTATAATAAAACTTATAAGTTATTTTATTATAAACTTATTTTTTATGTTATTTAAGTAAGCTTTTTGCTCTTCGCCGCCTATTTAAGTCCCCGGCGGGACGAAGTGTCAACGCTAGAATTTTCATGATTCTGGTGCTATCTTGATTGCGCCTCACTCTTTTGTTCGACAAATGGTCCATTCATATACAATAATAAATATGTTACAATAATAAATATGTAGCGGGTATAGTTTAGTGGTAAAAGTGTGATTCGTTCTATCAAAAACTTAATTAAATAGTTAAGGGGTCTTTCAGTTTCATATTCCGATCAAAAACTTTATTTCTTAAAAAGGTTTAATCCTTTACCTCTCAATAGCATATTTGAGGAAGAATATACATTCTCACAATTTGTATCCAAAGGGCAATTAGAAATTGAATAAAAAAGATTGGATTATGGATATGGAGTCGCGAAGCATAATTTTTTTGAATTGGATTAACTCTTCCAATTGAATGAGTATGAGTAAAGGATCTATGGATGAAGATATAAAAGTTTATTTCCAATCGTAACTAGATCTTCAATTTTTTTTTTTGTAAAAGGGAAATTGAAGCCAAATAGCTATAAAACGATGGTTTTGGTTTACTAGAACCATCAGCATATTGTTTCAGCTCGGTGGAAACCAAATTTTTTTCCTCAGGATCCTGCGAGTGGAAATAGGGAACGAAGTAACTAGACTAAATGGATTTAGTATAATCCCCCTCCTCTAGAGGGATCATCTAGAAAGCAAGTAGCTTTGGACGGATTCATGCAGAAAAGCTAACATAGATGTTATGGATCTAATTTTTCTCTTTGGGAATACATCGATCTTCTATAAAGGAGCCGAATGAAACCAAAATTTCATGTTCGGTTTTGAATTAGAAACGTTAAAAATGATCAACCAACGTCGACTATAACCCCTAGCCTTCCAAGCTAACGATGCGGGTTCGATTCCCGCTACCCGCTATATATTCTTTATTATATATGCTTTTTATTATACATGCATCATCAATTTGGATATGCATCCTTGTTTTTTTTATTCCCTAAAATTTTTTCCGTATAATCGTTTTTTATCCGAACAAGAGAAAGGAAGAATACGAAAGAAGAAAATAGGAACGAAAAGCGTCCATTGTCTAATGGATAGGACAGAGGTCTTCTAAACCTTTGGTATAGGTTCAAATCCTATTGGACGCAATTTATTTCCATCTATTTTTTAAAATGGCTATACCAAGAAACCTTTTTTGAATGATTCGAATCAGAAATATTTCTCAA